GATAAATAAAAAGGATACGATAAAGAATTAGGGAAAAAATGGTCTTTTTGGGGATAGAGGGACTTGAACCCTCACGATTTTTGAAATCGACGGATTTTCCTCTTACTATAAATTTCATTGTTGCCGGTATTGACATGTAGAACGGGACTCTATCTTTATTCTCGTCCGATTAATCAGTTCTTCAAAAGATCTATCAGATTATGGAGTGAATGGTTTGATCAATGAATATTGGATTCTTTCTTAAATATGGAATCGATTGACAACAATTCTTCTGTATTATGTATACAGGTTTATCCTTCATCTTTTCTGAAGTTTCGATAGAAGGATTCCTCTACTAACGTAAGACAATCAACTCCATTCGTTAGAACAGCTTCCATCGAGTCTCTGCACCTATCCTTTTTGATTTTCGCTTTCTGAACCTTTGTTTGTTTTCGGAAAACGCGATTTGGCTCAGGATTGCCCATTTTTATTAATTCCAGGGTTTCTCTGAATTTGAAAGTTATCACTTAGTAAGTTTCCATACCAAGGCTCAATCCAATTAAGTCCGTAGCGTCTACCGATTTCGCCATATCCCCCTTTTTGAGATGAAAATTTCATTGTTATCTCATTCCATTTTTTCTTTCATTTATACTGGAACCGTTGAATTCATTAGATAGATGCGGATTCCTGTCTCGAAAAAGTGTTTTCTCCTCTTTGTCTTTGATTTCTTGTCTATCTTCTTTCATCTTCTATATCTATAGGAGGCTCATATTTGGTCCAATCAAAAACGATTTTATCATTTCTGTATCGGCAATTCAATATAGGTGGATACATACGGGATACATCTGTCTCTCTTCCACTCATTTCCCCACGAAATTTCGAATACTTGAACGGTCGATTCTTTTTTTTTTTTATATGATTTGATTTTTGAATTCAAATCATATAAAAAAAATGGAAATTCTATATCGCTAGATTAATCGTTATCTTCTATAATATTTAACAGTTATTTGAAATTCTATATTCTATTCTTTAATATTCTATTCTTTAATATATTAATATTTATTATGAATAGCGAATATGAATAGCTAATAATTAAAAATTAAAATAGTATAATAGTGAATAGCAAAGATTCTAAGAGTTTATTGAATTCCTATGCATGTCGAATTTATGTTATGTTATGTGAGCCTGCTTAGCTCAGAGGTTAGAGCATCGCATTTGTAATGCGATGGTCATCGGTTCGATTCCGATAGTCGGCTTTTCTCTATTTATTTTATTCGATGTTTTACATGATTGATAATGCATCTTTGAAATCAAAGAATATTGAAAAAAAATGTCTTCCTCTTTTGGCAAAAGCCATTGATTTATTATGTGATAGGAATTTCCAACTATCTCACGAAAAGAATCCTTTTCTTTTTCTATATATAGAATATAAAGATCTGGATATTTATCCAACTCATCTCATTATTCTTGAATAGAATAATACTTCAGTAAATTTCGCTTTATTTAGAATTTAGTTCATTTTTAGTTTAGGTTTATTCTGTAGAATGAAATTTCATCAATAAGAATTAATAATTAAATATAAATAAGAAGAAGGAGTCTTTATGTCGCGTTACCGAGGTCCTCGTTTCAAAAAAATACGCCGCCTGGGGGCTTTACCAGGGCTAACTAATAAAAGGCCCAGAGCTGTAAGTGATCTTAGAAACCAATCGCGTTCCGGGAAAAAATCCCAATATCGAATTCGCCTAGAAGAAAAACAAAAATTGCGTTTTCATTATGGTCTTACAGAACGACAATTACTTAAATACGTTCGTATCGCCGGAAAGGCAAAAGGGTCAACAGGTCAGGTTTTACTACAATTACTTGAAATGCGCCTAGATAATATTCTTTTTCGGTTGGGCATGGCTCCGACTATTCCGGGAGCTCGCCAATTAGTTAACCATAGACATATTTTAGTCAATGGTCGTATAGTAGATATACCAAGTTATCGCTGCAAACCCCGAGATACTATTGCGGCGAGGGATGAACAAAAATCTAAAGCTCTAATTCAAAATTCTCTCGATTCATCCCCCCATGAGGAATTGCCAAACCATTTGACCCTTCAACCATTCCAATATAAAGGATTAGTCAATCAAATAATAGATAGTAAATGGGTCGGTTTGAAAATAAATGAATTGCTAGTTGTAGAATATTATTCTCGTCAGACTTAAACCTAACAAAAAAAATCAACACTAATAAGAATAAGCGTTCGACCCATTTTGCTCCCTTTCGGCGAAGTAAATTAACCTAAGGTTAAGATAAATAAGGGTTTGATCCGGATTTTTCTTCCATTTAGGTATCATAGACCGAGAGGGGGATTTTCATTCCTTGTATACTCTACTCTTTTCTTTCACAGTATTTTCCGTACCGCAGCCATTAGCAATAGAGAATCCATATCAAACAAAGGTCTAACTGTTGGAATAGTCGTATCGATTGCTATTTGATCTATTGTGGTTAGTAAGATCGATGAATTAGGTGAAGGTAC